CATTAGCTAAAACTTGCTTTAGTTGCATATCATAAGGAATTTTAACAACTGCTTCAAATACAGTATCAGGAAGTACCGTTTGTGGAACCTCAATATCCACGGGCTTATTAGCTAAATGGCAATTGGCACATACAATACGCCCAGTTGCCTCGCGTGGATTTTCATAATTCTGCTGGGCAAAAATCGGATATGCACTTGAAATGGATGCCCAAGTTATTATATATATCATGAGTGAGACAGATATGGAGCGAGTAATCTCTTCCCTTATCCAAGAAAAGGTATTTCTAGTTTGCATGGTCCAATCATTTATCCCGAAAATTTCTACAATAAAGTTAGGTAGGTCGATAATATACTTCCCTAGCCACAATTCTGCTATTTACATTTACTGAAAAAAATCAAATTTTTTTGTTGAAATATACAAGGAATCCCTCATGGGTAAAAAGAGTAAAGTAAATACGACTTTGATTTGGTTATGATGTCTAAGGTACGAAAGATTAGAAATTGGATCAGTGAATCATTTTTTAGTCATTTATTGCATGATAAATCACTACAAGTGACGGAGATACACGATTTAAATAACGAAAGATCCAATATTTAAAAATTGTATCAAGAATGACTGGAAAGGTAGAAACTAGACCAGATAAAATTTGCTCATAATGAGCAAACCCAAAATCTTTGTAAATATAACCAATCATTAGTTCCCAACCGTGAGGCGAATGAAATCCGATACATAAATCAGTTAATAAAAGAATCGAAAAAGCTTTAATTGTATCACTTAAATTATATAGAAATTCTTGAACCCAAGAATTCAGAATAAAAAGCTTTTCCTTACCCCAAAAGGAATAACCACTTAGAATAACGAAAGATATTAGATTTGTCGAGAAGTGCAAGATTGTATGGATACGATACTCATTGTGTATCTTGATGAATTGGATCGTTTCTTTGTGGATTCCTAGACGAAATTGTTGTAAATCGGTTTCTGGGTATTCCTTTATCATTTCATCGAGCTGGAATAGGTCCTCTAATTGTATGAATTTTTCTAGAACACTTTTTTCTTGAATATCATTCAAAAAAGTTTCGCATTGTGTAGTATTCCACCAATTAGTAATCCAAGTTTTCAAACTTTTATTACAGCAGAGAGAGATCAACCAGGGCAAAAAGACTATAGATGTAAAATAAAAAAAAGGAATGAATGCTTTCTTTTTTGCCATTTTGAATCTGTGAATTGTTAATGAACCTACCTCAGTTGTTGATTCTATTAGATCTAATATTTCTATCGAGCATGAGTTTCTATTCTAATTCGAATAGAATGTATTGAGCCTATGAATTCATTTTATCTTTTTCTTTTGAAAAAATACTTAGTCTTTGCTTTGAATCTAGAAAGAATAAAGAAATAGACTCAGAATACACTTCCAATTTGAATCAAGAAAAAATTGGGTTTCCAGGATGGTATTCTCCCTTTTTTCGATCAATACTAATTTCGAGATGAAGAAACTTTCTATCAAATATATCAAAAAAAACGAGCATAAAAGAATAGATGAATGTTTAATTGACAAAAAAAAGAAAGAAATTATTTAGTTTTTTCTTTCTACTGCCAAAGCATTTAGTCTTTTAAAATTAATTCATTTCAAAATACTTCAATTGGTACACGCAAGAAATAAGCCAATTCAGCAGCTTTTTGCTCAATTTCTCGTGTAGTAAAATTCTCATCAGTACGAATTAAAGGAATAGCCCCTTGACCTCGAATTTCCATATAAAGGACACGCCGAGCAGAAACACCCTCTTTAACTTCTATTCTGATGGACTGAATATCTTTCATAAGGAATCGTAAAAAGATGCGACGACTTTTTCCAGGAAATCCCCAACGAAAAATACGCACTATTCCTTCTTTTCGGTCGAAAAGATCATAACCACTACCCACATTCCACAAAATAGTGCACCACAAATAGCAACTAATAAAGAGACCTGCGATACCATAGAAAGACATCACAATCCCTTGTGGAAAAAAAATGATTTGCTGAGACGGAAATAACGATATAACATTTCTACCAAGATAACTGGAAGTTCCAACCAATAAGAATCCTAATGAACCTAAAAATAGGATAAAGGCCCAGCAGAAATTACTTGTTTTTCGAGACCCCGTTATAAATTCTATCCATATAGATTCTGATCGCCAACTCATATATATTAGATCCAGTTATACAATTTTTTGGAATTGAGAAAATATGACTTTCCTTTTTTTGTTTTCAAAGTAACTCTCATCAACTATTTTGTTGTGAATCTTTACCTCAGGAGTAATTCATAGAATTTTTTATATCTAAAATAATAACATCTCCTTCCTTTATATGATCCCCGATAGCTATATACATACAAATAAATACATTGACTTGAATTTCATACATCGACCCGATGATGATCCATTTTTCAAAAGAGCGCAAATTTTGTTACTCATATAATACATTTACACATGCATAAGAGCTTTTTTTATTTATGTTTGTAGGAATCTATGTGTTATACAATATTCTACCAAATGGATCTTATCGAATCGAAGTTTTTAAAATAAAAAAAGGAGTGATACGATTAGGTCTCATCCGATCTAAAAAATCTTATTTTTTTGAATATGAAGAAATAAAGAAGCCATTGCAATTGCCGGAAAGACTAGGCCTACTAAAGGCACAAAAATAGAGGGTAAGTTATTGAAAGTTGTCATAAAATGGGTACCTCAATTTAATATTTGTACCTGTTATTGTTATATTCTTAATTCTAAAGATATCTTAAAATATCTTGTATTTTTATTATTTCTATTATATATATTATATAATTATACTAAGTATCTTTAAGTAAATATATATCTAATACTAATATACAACCTAATAGAAATATATAGAATAGAACCTAATAGAAATAGAATCAAAAAATAGGTACAAGAAACGCCAAACTAAATAAATGGACTTAATTAATCTTTCAAAATAAAATAGATGTATCATAATCACCTTGTTAGATTTATTATTCTTTTTTTCTTCTACTTCTAATAGTCATTAATAAAGAAAAAATTTTATTCCATTACAAATTTCTACAAAATCGATTAGAATATGATCCAACAACAGGGAATTTTCGGGAAATGCAAAAACTCTCTTCTGTATATATCTCTATTTGATATATCTATACACATGCAAGCAAGGGAGGAAAATGAACTTTATTTTATTTGTCTAGTCTAATTTGAACTTCCCGAAAGCAAAAATTGATTTTTTATCTTGTTGATAGAGGTTTACTGAGTAGTAAACAAGAATAGCGATAAAAAAATGATTCGAAAGAAAAAAGAATTTTTCAGGGTTTTCGTTTAATTCTGATAAACTAACCGTTCTATTTGATTTAATTTTTGTTCAAAGGAAAAAAAGCATGGAGCTGAAATAACTCACTCAGAACACCTTTTAAAGGATTACGTGGTACAATTGCATCCAATAAGCCCTTACGTAATAAAGATTCAGCCGCTTGTGAACCTTCAGGCACGGCTTTTTTCAATGTTTGTTCAATTACTCTTTTACCCGCAAATGCAATATAGGCATAGGGTTCGGCAATAATGATATCCCCCAACATACCAAAACTAGCTGTCACCCCACCGGTAGTAGGAGATGTAAGAATTGATATATAGAATAACTTTTTACTTGATTGATAATCACATAAAACCGAAGAAATTTTAGCCATTTGCATCAAACTTAAACTTCCTTCTTGCATTCGTGCTCCTCCGGAAGAACACACTAAAATAAGAGGTAAACATTGATTGGTAGCATACTCGATCAAACGAGTTATTTTTTCGCCTACTACGGATCCCATACTACCCCCCATAAACTGAAAATCCATAACCCCAAGGGCTACCGGAATACCGTTTAGTTGACCTGTACCTGTTTGAACAGCGTCAGTCAATCCTGTCGTTTTTTGAGCGGAGTCAATACGATTTTTATAAGGTTCCTCCTTCGAATGAAATTTAATGGGATCCGCAGAGACCATGTCTTCATCCATAGGATTCCAAGTACCCGGATCAATCGAAAGCTCGATTCTCTCTGAACTACTCATTTTCAAATAATGTCCACATTGTTCACAAACATTCATTTTTACTTTCTTATACATTAATCCATAACAATTGTCGCATTGAATCCACAATTGATTGTAGTTTTGAGTTATATCGAAATCCTTAGAACTTATTAAATTACTCCGATTCCTATTAGTTCTTATCTTGTAATTTTTTCTTTCACGAATCCTTCCACTTTCACTACAAATGAAATTATAAATGTAATTTTCATTGGAATTTTTACTATCGCTTAAAAAGTGACTATCAATACAGATGTGAGAACGAAAATAAGAATCAATGCAACTATTAATGTGATTAGTACAATTATATTTAGTATCCTTAATGTAAGGATCATAGTGCAGATCGTTGTCACCTTTAGATCTATTATTCAGATAACTAGAACTACAATAACTATAAAAAAAAAATTCTAGGTCACTCAAATCATTGTCAATCTCAAATTTTTTCTTTTTTATATCAAAATATATAGAATAACTATTCTTATTACTATCCCTAATAAAAAAGGTGTCATCCGATATGAAATTCCGAATGTCCTTGGAGCTAACTAAAAGATCAACATTATTGGAATAACTAGAACGCTCACCCCAACCATAAAAGTTTTTATCCATATCATATATAAACCGGTCTTGACTTTGACTTATAGTAGTCTTTTCACTAGGAGCAAAACTATCCATTGCTTTACTTAGCTCGCCTCTGTATTCCAATTCTCCCTTAGAAAACATCAAATTGAACCACGATTTTTCCATAGAGCTTCTGGCCTCTATTTACACGAAAATACAATAACAATAGATGAATAGTCATTCAATGAAAAAATTGAAAAATGCAAAATTTTTTTGAATAGTTCATTTTCTATTCAGAGTAAGCAAAGCATATCGATGCAATTGCTAAGATTATTAAGTAAAAGTAAAGTAAT